AATTGAAATGAAATCTTTAGGAGGAATCAATGAAACGACATCAATTCAAATCCTGGATATTCGAATTGAGAGAGATATTGAGAGAGATCAAGAATTCTCACTATTTCTTAGATTCATGGATCAAATTCGATTCAGTGGGATCTTTCACTCACATTTTTTTCCACCAAGAACGTTTTATGAAACTCTTTGACCCCCGAATTTGGAGTATCCTACTTTCACGTGATTCACAGGGTGCAACAAGCAATCGATATTTCACGATCAAAGGTGTAGTACTGCTTGTAGTAGTGGTCCTTATATCTCGTATTAACAATCGAAAGATGGTCGAAAGAAAAAATCTCTATTTGATGGGGCTTCTTCCTATACCTATGAATTCCATTGGACCCAGAAAGGAGACATTGGAAGAATCTTTTTGGTCTTCCAATAGAAATAGGTTGATTGTTTCGCTCCTGTATCTTCCAAAAGGGAAAAAGATTTCTGAGAGTCGTTTCATGGATCCGCAAGAGAGTACTTGGGTTCTCCCAATAAATAAAAAGCGTATCATGCCTGAATCTAACCGGGGTTCGCGGTGGTGGAGGAACCGGATCGGAAAAAAGAGGGATTCTAGTTGTCAGATATCTAATGAAACCGTAGCTGGAATTGAGATCTCATTCAAAGAGAAAGATAGCAAATATCTGGAGTTTCTTTTTTTATCCTATACGGATGATCCGATCCGCAAGGACCATGATTGGGAATTGTTTGATCGTCTTTCTCCGAGGAAGAAACGAAACATAATCAACTTGAATTCGGGACAGCTATTCGAAATCTTAGGGAAAGACTTGATTTGTTATCTCATGTCTGCTTTTCGTGAAAAAAGACCAATTCAGGGGGAGAGTTTCTTCAAACAACAAGGAGCTGGGGCAACTATGCAATCCAATGATATTGAGCATGTTTCCCATCTCTTCTCGAGAAACAAGTGGGGTATTTCTTTGCAAAATTGTGCTCAATTTCATATGTGGCAATTCCGCCAAGATCTCTTCGTTAGTTGGGGGAAGAATCAGCACGAATCGGATTTTTTGAGGAACGTCTCGAGAGAGAATTGGATTTGGTTAGACAATGTGTGGTTGGTAAACAAGGATCGGTTTTTTAGCAAGGTATGGAATGTATTGTCAAATATTCAATACGATTCCACAAGATCTATTTTCGTTCAAGTAACGGATTCTAGCCAATGGAAAGTATCTTCTTCTGATCAATCCAGAGATCATTTCGATTCCGTTAGAAATGAGAATTCAGAATATCACACATTGATCGATCAAACAGAGATTCAGCAACTAAAAGAGAGATCGATTCTTTGGGATCCTTCCTTTCTTCAAACGGAACGAACAGAGATAGAATCAGATCGATTCCCGAAATGCCTTTTTGGATCTTCCTCCATGTCCTGGCTATTCACGGAACCTGAGAGGCGGATGAATAATCATCTGCTTCCGGAAGAAATCGAAGAATTTCTTGGGAATCCTACAAGATCAATTCGTTCTTTTTTCTCTGACAGATGGTCAGAACTTCATCTGGGTTCGAATCCTACTGAGAGGTCCACTAGAGATCCTAAATTGTTGAAGAAAAAAAAAGATGTTTCTTTTGTCCCTTCCAGGCGAGCGGAAAATAAAGAAATGGTTGATATATTCAAGATAATTACGTATTTACAAGATACCGTCTCAATTCATCCTTCGGAACCAGATCCGGGATGTGATATGGTTCCGAAGGATGAACCGGATATGGACAGTTCCAATAAGATTTCATTCTTGAACAAAAATCCATTTTTTGATTTCTTTCATCTATTCCATGACCGGAACAAAGGGGGATACGCGTTACGCCACGATTTTTTTGAATCAGAAGAGAGATTCCCAGAAATGGCGGATCTATTCACTCTATCAATAACCGAGCCAGATCTGGTGTATCATAGGGGATTTGCCTTTTCTATTGATTCCTACGGGTTGGATCAAAAAAAATTCTTGAATGAGGTATTCAACTCCAGAGATGAATCGAAAAAGAAATCTTTATTGGTTCTACCTCCTCTTTTTTATGAGGAGAATGAATCTTTTTCTCGAAGGATCAGAAAAAAATCGGTCCGGATCTACTGCGGGAATGAGTTGGAAGATCCCAAACTAAAAACAGCGGTATTTGCTAGCAACAACATAAGGGAGGCAGTCAATCAATATAGATTGATCCGAAATCTGATTCAAATCCAATATAGCACCTATGGGTACATAAGAAATGTATCGAATCGATTCTTTTTAATGAATAGATCCGATCGCAACTTCGAATATGGAATTCAAAGGGATCAAATAGGAAATGATACTCTGAATCATATAACTATAATGAAATATACGATCAACCAACATTTATCGAATTTGAAAAAGAGTCAGAAGAAATGGTTTGATCCTCTTATTTCTGGAACTGAGAGATCCATGAATCGGGATCCTGATGCATATAGATACAAATGGTCCAATGGGAGCAAGAATTTCCA